AAATTAATACACCAAGTACTACGCTTAGATTTATTGGATTTGTTGCTAAAATATCGGTATTAAACCCCCAACCCCCGGCGTATGGCCAGTGGCCCAAGGAAACGAAAGAATCGGTTACACTTTTCATATACTCTCCTCTTATAGATAGGACTAACAAAGAACAGAGTTCTTTTTGTATCACTTTGCCCTCTCCTTTTTTTGGTTGATTTCTTTTTTTTTTTTTATGGGATTCTTTAATGGGAATAGATTGATTGAATCTATTATTTTATTTGAGAATTTTTTTATTTATTATTTTTATTTTAATTATTTATCTTTATTCTAATTAAAGTTAAAGTTTCCAAGAAGATACTTATTTTATTGGGTTAGGTTCTCGGTATTATGTCAATTGCGAAATACCTCGTTTGTTGCGTTGCAACGCATCCTAAAAAGGTTTCCATTATACTAAGAACTAAAAACGGGAAGGAAGGAAACGAGAGGATCTGCTAATTACTAATCCTAAAATCAGTCCTTCCCGGAGGTATTCTCTCAACGAATAAGTAATTGTTAGAGTGAAATGTTGATATAATTTGAAGAAGCAAATGACAAGTCTAAGTCAAAAAAAGTACATTACGTATTTTTTCTTATAGAATTAAACAAATGGATTCGCAAATAAAAGTGCTAATGCCACGACCAGTCCATAAATTGTTAAAGCTTCCATAAAAGCCAGACTTAGCAATAAAGTACCTCGTATTTTACCCTCTGCTTCTGGCTGTCTCGCAATACCTTCTACAGCTTGACCCGCAGCAGTACCTTGACCGACCCCAGGTCCAATAGAAGCAAGCCCTACGGCCAATCCAGCAGCAATAACAGAAGCGGCAGAAATCAGTGGATTCATGGTAAGTTAAGCTCCTCGCACAAAAAAAAAAAAAAAGAAATAGTTAATGATACAATCAACCAATTAATCATCAGAAATACTTTGAAATCTCGCTTTTAGTTCTCATACATGATGGAGTTTTTGTAAATCTATATGCATAGGGTTCTAGTTATTGCATCTCTTTATTCTAAACCCATTTTTCACTCAATTCTTCATTTTTGACTCTTCTACATTCTTGAGTTCAGAGTTCATCTGTTTACTTGTTCAATCCCCAATCACAGACAAAGCAGAAGGACTTTTTATTGGAATCCCATCTAAGTGCAGTGAGCTGCAAAATAAAATGCAAAATAAAATAAAAATATAAGAGCCTGACTATAATATAAGAGCCTGACTATAACTAGTGAAATTTTAATATCACATATACATTTGTTTATTCCATAATGTAAACAATATGATTCTAAACAATATGATTCTATCATTTTTTTTTTGACACCATATACTATACAGGGGCTAGACAGACTTATAACTATTTATTACATATGCCCAGTTTCATTTTCCTAAGTTAGTTTTTTATTTAATCTTATGTCGGAAAAAGACAACAATTCTTATTCAAATTCTAAGTAATATTGTAATTAACTAAAATTTGAATTAACTAAACAAATATAAATACAATAAATATAAATTTCTAAATTAGAATATAAATTTCTAAATTAGAGAAGTCTATAAATAAATGAGCCAAAATCTTAGGAAAAAGATCTAACTCTTTTTCCTAAGATTTTTTTACAATTCAATTAAATAATATCGTACATCTTTCCTGCTACGACTCTATACCATATAGAAATTCTTTTATCTATTATAGTTCCTAGCCAAGTCGATTATATTAAATTGAACTCCACACGAATTGGGATAAGGTTGAAAAAAAAAACAATTTTGAAAGCTAGTCAATGATGACCCTCCATGGATTCACCTATATAAGCCGCGGCTAAAGTTGCAAAAATAAGAGCTTGAATACCGCTTGTGAATAATCCAAGAAACATGACAGGTATAGGAACTACTGAAGGTACTAAAGAAACAAGAACAACAACTACTAATTCATCAGCCAATATATTTCCGAAAAGTCGAAAACTAAGTGATAAAGGTTTTGTGAAATCTTCTAGGATGTTAATTGGTAAAAGTATTGGAGTTGGTTGAATGTATTTCCCAAAATAGCTCAAACCTTTTTTTGTAAGACCCGCATAGAAATATGCCACTGACGTGGGTAAAGCTAAAGCAACAGTAGTGTTTATATCATTGGTGGGCGCAGCTAACTCCCCATGAGGTAACTGTATGATTTTCCGAGGTAAAAGAGCACCTGACCAGTTAGAAACAAAAATAAATAAGAACATAGTTCCAATAAAGGGAACCCAAGGACCATAGTCTTCTCCAATCTGAGTTTGACTCAAGTCTCGAATGAATTCAAGGACATATTCGAAGAAATTCTGACCGTCGGCCGGAATGGTTTGTGGATTCCGAACGGCTATGGTAACTGAACCTAATAAGATAGCAATTACGACCCAAGAAGTGATAAGTACTTGGGCATGGACTTGTAAACCTCCTATTTGCCAATATAAATGTTGGCCTACTTCTACACCCGATATATCATATAGCCCTTTGAGTGTGTTAATGGAACATGGTATAACATTCATATTGTCCTCTGACAGAAATCAAACTTCAAAAAAAAAATTATTTTGATTCAACCATCTCTTTCTCAACTGACCCACTTTAATCATTAATCCTATATTTAGGATACTAAGTAATCACATAATATCCCCAGCCCAAGTACTTTTTTTTATCTTTTTTTTTTTTGAAATCCAGGAATAGTAACCGATCAGATCAAATAGATAAAATCTATGGAGTTTCAAAAAGTAATTGACTTATCTTAATCAAGTGATTGTCTTATCTTAATTCAATGATTTCTTATATAGCTAGAACGACCTTCACAAATTGCGGATACTAATTTGTTAAGAATCAATCGGATTGAAGCGATAGCGTCATCGTTGGCTGGAATCGAAATATCCGCGAGATCTGGGTCACAATTTGTATCGATTAAACAAATCGTCGGAATCCCCAAAATGACACATTCTCGAAGAGCCGTATATTCTTCTTGCTGATCAACGATAATTACAATATCAGGTAACCCTGTCATATATTTGATCCCACCCAGATATGTTTGCAAGGTGGATAATTGTCTCTTCAACATTGCTGCATCCCTTTTGGGGAGACAGTTGAGTTTCCCCATCCTTTGTTCGGCTCTTAAATCCCTGAACTTTTGAAGTCTCGTTTCCGTAGTAGACCAATTTGTTAACATACCACCAAGCCATTTTTTATTAACATAATGGCACCGAGCCTTTGTTGCAGCGGATGCTACTGAATCAGCTGCTTTATTTTTGGTACCAACAATTAAAAAGTGTTTTCCTCGACTTGCTGCATCAAAAACTAAATCACAGGCCTCTGATAAAAAACGCGCAGTTCTCGTAAGATTTGTAATATGAATACCTTTACGTTTTGCGGAGATGAAAGGTGCCATTCTAGGATTCCATTTCCTAGTACCATGACCAAAATGAACTCCTGCTTCCATCATCTCTTCCAAATTAATGTTCCAATATCTTCTTGTCATTTTTCCCCACACTTGCTCTTTGTTTTTTTTTTTTGTTTTAAACAAAGAGACGAGGTATCTTAAATAAATAATTGTTCCGATGGAACTTTCTACCGAGGATTGGCCGTTGATACACGGCCCAAACCATTAATGCCTTTTAATTCATTATGATCTTTATTATCAAATAAGAAAATTGGACCAGATAATTGAATTTTAATTAAAAAAAAAAAAGAGTCTCCTTTTACTTTTAGGAATCATTAAATCGTGTAAATGATTGTTCTAATGTCTCATGGAAATTGTTTGGGATACAAGAACTCAAAAATTCTCTATGGTGAAATAAGATATCTCTCATCTTTCCTTCGAACAAATTCTTCTTTTTGATTTCCAAATGAATGTTTTTGTGTTGCCTTAAAGGATGCACTAATTTTTGGAATCCGGTACCAACAGGTATAATTCCCCCCAGAACAACATTTTCTTTCAGGCCTTTCAACCAGTCAATACGACCTCGTAGAGCAGCTTTTGCTAAAACTCGAGCAGTTTCTTGAAAACTAGCTTCGGATATGAAACTTTGAGTATTAAGAGATGCCCTCGTTATTCCCAATAAGATTGCTCGATAACAGATCGCTTCATCCAAAGCACGCCCTGCTCGTTCCGCTCGCAACAATCCGATTAGTTCTCCGGGTGAAAAAACATTAGACATTCCATCTTCTGAAACCAACACTTTTGATGTTACTTGACGTACAATAATCTCTATATGTCTATTATGGATCTGTACCCCCTGGGATCGATAAACCTTTTGGATCTTATTAACCAAAGAGATACGGCTTTGGGCGATGGTTAGCTCCGTGCTAATCAAGAATCCCCAAGGTCTTCCGAGAATTCTTGATATACGTTCATTCCAACCTTTAACCCTCTTTTCGAGATTTATCGATATTGAATCAATCGAACGCACTTCTAACACTTGTTCCACTTTTGGAAGACCTTGCGTTATGTCACCAGATCTTGATTTTTCATATATAAATGTAACTAATGTATCTCCCTCGTGAAGGGTTTCCCCATAATGACCATGAACCGTTGCTCCTGAAGTAGCCAAATAGGGCTTGGCTGATCTTATTACTAAGTAGTCAACATGAACAATTAGAACTTGACCAGATTTTTTCTGTGATCCGTATTTGAATAGACATACATTTTCACAAAAAAATTGTCCAAGGCTAATAATTGTGGATGTCTCATTACAATAATCGTGGTGGAGAAAACGCCAATTTAAATCGAATAGATTCAAAATGATGTTACTGCACGGATGGGGATTATAAATCCCCCTATTTTCATCTATTAAAAAATATTTAAGTACTTTTAAAGTCTGACTCAATTTGTTAAGTAACAAATATTTCTTTGACACAATCTGATTATAAGTTATTAAACGGCAAGATGAATCCAAATTTGCCATTTTGAGTACTACTGTACCTAAGGGGCCTAACGAACTCCTAATTGGAATTACAGGATCCGCTTTTTTAATTGATTCTTTTGTCACATTGTTATATTTCAAACCATTGAATGGACCAATTTGAGAATAGTTGGATGATAACAAAATTTTCAAAGATTGACAGTCCTTATTTCGATTCAACAGCGTACCACTAGTTCCTTTATGTTTGGTAAGTGATTGAATCTTTGCCTTGGAATAAAAAGGATTAATATTGGTGTAATCTAATCTATTATGGTTAATCAATCCTGAACCCGCCGTACAATTTCTTTTTCCAGTATACAAAATAGGGGACTTGGCTAACTCAATTCTTATGAAATCGCAAATTAGATCATTTGTTCTTATTTCAACAAAAGAAGTATGAACCCCCTCTATAGAACCATTTTTTTCTTGGTCCCAATTCAATACTAAGCAAGTCCGAACTAATTGAATGCTTGTGTGATAAATTCCTCGAATTGGTTTGCCATTTCCATAAAGGATATAATTGACAACTCTAAGTTGGACATTATCCCCTTCCTGCAAAAGATCCTGGGGGAAAAAAGTTGCTAAATTGATCCCATCCACTATTTCATATGTGACTACGGGTCGAACCGAAACAAAATACTTTTTCTTAGCAGGTGTGATCCGTTGGACATAGATCCAATTTTTCCATTTTTTGGATTCCTTAGAATTTTTTTTTCCCGTTCCGGGGGGTATCAAGATGCCGCTGTGCCTGGATATCTTATCTGTCTCTCCGGGAAAATGGATATCCCCAGAAAATATTTTGAGTTCAATACTTTTTTTTTTTCTCTCCACTCGGACCAATCCGCCTACTCGGCTTCTTGTATTTAAAGTGAGTGGTGTATCCACTCCAATAATACTATTGTTCCGGACCATTATCAACGAAGATCCAGGTAAGACATGCACTTCTTCGGGAATGAAAAAAAATCGATCTACTTTCATTTGGTATTTTGGACTAAATTCTTTTGCTCCTCGATATTCAATCAAATCCTCTTTTTTGACGATTGAATCGACCTCTACAGTCCCATATTTAGTAATTCCTGAACTGTTTCTTCGGTATCGGGGATCGTCAAAATAAGCAAGAATACTATTTCTACGTAAAATACCATTTATGGGTATTTCAATCGAAACACCAAAACGGGGTATTGGTTCTTTCTCACGCTCACGCTCTTGATCATATTGTAATGGAATGATCAATCTATTTCTTCGCCTCTTCGCCAAAAAATCAGAATTTTCGTGGAGAATGGAAGGATATTTAAAATTCCAATGATCATTGGATATGCTTCGATCAGGTCTTGAATAATAAAGAGTCCCCCCTTTTTTTTTACTAGAAGAATCCGAACTAAAGAATTTATGTCTCGCTGGATCATTAGTTACTGATAGATCAGAGATATATCTTTCTTCGAGAGAAAAAGAATGAACGTTTATTTGATCTTGATCCTTGTGGAGAGAAAAACACACAATACTGGATTTGCACGTACCTACTGCTAATAGCCATAAATGACTTGTTTTTGGTAATAGATGAACATTGCCATAAGTATATTCAGGTGCATGGTAGACATCGGTACTCCAGTGCATTTCTCCCTCGGATTCAGAATAAATATGTTTTCGAACCTTCTCTTTAAAATTTAAAGTGGATGCTCCGGCACGAATCTCAGCAATCACTTGTTCTGATTCTACGTATTGATCATTTTGAACTAAAATCAAACTTTTGGGGGGAATATTTACATTATGGATAATATCCTGACTTTCAATAGTTACATACAGGCCTATAGAACATAGAAAAGCAGGATGTCCATGACGGGTACGTGTGGGATGAACCAAATCCTCATTGAATTTTATTTTTCCATTAAAGGGAGCTCGTACATGTTCGGCAGTACCGCCCGTAAATACTCCGCCGGTATGAAAAGTTCTTAATGTTAGTTGAGTCCCCGGTTCCCCAATTGACTGACCCGCAATAATACCTACAGCTTCTCCCAATTCGACCAGGTCACCGTGAGTAGGACTCCGACCATAACATAATTGACAGATCCAAGATGTACTCCTGCAAGTAAATGGAGTTCGAATATATATGGGTTGTGCTCGAAAGTTTAGGAATCGATTAACAAGTCCAATCCCAATATCTTGATTTCGGGCAGCAATGCATCGTAGACCTATATATATATCGTCTGCTAATACACGACCAATTAGTGTTTGGATAAACATTCGTTCCGTCATCCCATTTCGAGGACTTACGGAAACACTTCGAATAGTACCACAATCCGTTCTACGTACAATAATGTGTTGAACTACTTCAACAAGTCTACGTGTGAGGTATCCAGCATCTGATGTGCGTACAGCAGTATCTACAACCCCTTTACGGGCCCCATAGCAAGAAATTATATATTCCGTCAAAGAAAGTCCTTCGCGTAAATTGCTTTGAATGGGTAAATCAATCATTTGTCCTTGGGGATCCGACATTAATCCTCTCATACCTACTAATTGGTGTACCTGAGATGCATTTCCTCTAGCTCCTGAAAAGGACATTAAATG